CTGAAATGCACGATCTTCACAGGTATCACTTTTCACGATACCTAAACCTAAAAGGTGGAATAGCTATTTTCGAACCATTTCCTATAAGAGAATGGTTTCCATTACTTTGAGAAATGGATTCTATATCAAACTATAGCTATTGCATTAAAGAAGAAAAGAAACTAATAGAAGTCGAAGACGCGGAATGGTAGTGAATAGAGAAAAAGATTCTTCTGATTTTCTTGTTCCTGAAAATATTCTATCTATCTCCTAGACGCTGTAGAGAATTGAGAATTTTCATGTCTTTCAATTCTCGTACTCGTAATTGGAAAGTTACGGAAGGATATCCATCATTTTGTAATGAAAACAACATAAAAAACTCTGGACAATTTCGAAATCAGACCAAGCGTCTTAATACATATGCAAAAAAATTCATTATTGGCCCACCATTGATTACAAGATTTAGCTTTTATGAATCGCTATTGCTTTGATACGAATAATGGCAGTCGTTTCAGTATGTTAAGGATACAGATGTATCCACAATTCATTTAGAGTTACTTAATAGCCTATTTCTTATACTATATCTCTCTCCCGTGAAATTCTCGAGCCGAAAGATGGATGCATATGCTGTGTTTCATTTTGCTAAATGATATCAATTAAATTGTGTATCAATTCTATAAATTGGATATAGCAATAAATAAATCAGCAAAATTCTTTTATTTTAGATAGAAGAAATGTTTCTTCTATCTAAAATAAAAGAATGTACCCTTCTATCCAAATCCAATTTGCATCGATAAAATAAATCCAAATTCTAGATTCCAGCAGTAGATGAATAATTGCCAATTTTTGTGTGTACGAGATTCGAATAACTTCAAAATAACTGACATAATTTTTTATTTTTCCTGATCAGAAAAATACATGAAAAAGAAAGGAGGTAGAAAAATTTTTTGATTTATGGTTAAAGAAGAAAAACAAGAAAACAGGGGTTCTGTTGAATTTCAAGTATTCAGTTTCACCAATAAGATACGGAGACTTGCTTCACATTTGGAATTACACAAAAAAGATTTTTCATCGGAAAGAGGTCTACGAAGACTTTTGGGAAAACGTCAACGTTTGCTGGCTTATTTGGCAAAGAAAAATAGAGTACGTTATAAGAAATTAATAAGTCAGTTGGATATTCGAGAGAAGTAATTTAATCGTTCAAATTTTTTTTTCTTATTTTATTAGTAGTCTTATAGTAGTCTTAGATTTTGCATTTTGATGAGCCTCGTTTTGAGGAATTCATGGAATAATGAATTAAGGAAGAAAAAAGAATATGAAAAAAGATACATAACATAAAAAAAAGAATAGATAAGACGATATTCGCCCTCCCCCCACATATTTTATCTCTTCTCCTATACAAAAACCAGCAAGACCTACTCCGTTGATAATTCCATCAATAACACCTTTATCAAAAAAATGCGTTAATTCGGCAAATCTTCTTATACCCAGAATAAAGATCCTAGTATAGAAAACATCTATATAACCGCGATTATATGACCAGCTGTATACTTTTTTTTTTACCTGATCCAAAAAGAACTTTTTGGGATTCCCTTTTACAAGGGAATTTTTCAAATTCAAATTCTGAAAAAAAGAATAAGCGGATCCATAGCATATATATGCTATGAATAGGCCAAAAATAGCTAAACTTACAGAAGAAATTGCATTAATGATAAATTCATATGAATTTATGGAAGTATTAGAATTTTCCTGGAAAAAGCTTATTGAAGGGGTTAGCCACTTTGATAATATGGTTAATTCCGATGTTCCATTATCCTTTACTCCATTATCAAAAGGGATTCCTATGGATCCAATGAACAAAGTAAAAAACAGTAATATAAGAAGAGGAAATAGCATAGTATTTCCAGTTTCGCGAGGATAGACAAAAGTATTTTTAGCTCCAAAAGAAGTACTAAAGAATCCTATCCTATTTCTTGTATTATCAGGAATTTTGGATCTATTTTGTGAAAAAAAATAAACTCCACTCTTCATTGTTGATAAAACAAAATCCCTATTGACTCCTTTGGGTATGCTTTTTCCCCATAAGGATATTGAATACAATGAGCCTTCTTTAGTACTACTGTAATTTTGAAAATGAACACGTAAATACCCATCAAAAGTAAGTAAATATATTCGAAACATATAAAATGCGGTTAATCCTGCAGTAAAAGAAGCTATTATTCCAAAAAAAGGTGAATACAACCAACTATTACTAAGGATTTCATCTTTGGACCAGAAGCAAGCAAGAGGCGGAATACCACAAAGAGAGAGTGTACCCAATAAAAAAGTAATTCTTGTAATAGGAACATATTTTTTTAAACCACCCATAAGAACCATATTCTGACTTTTATCTGGTGAATATCCAACAAGAGGTTCCATTGAATGAATAACGGATCCGGATCCCAAGAACAATAAAGCTTTCGAATAAGCATGAGTGATCAAATGGAATAAAGCTGCTTGATAAGAACCTATACCTAGAGCTAACATCATATAACCCAATTGAGACATTGTAGAATAAGCTAAGCTTCTTTTAATATCTCTCTGAGCAAGAGCTAAAGTCGCTCCTAAGAAAAGTGTTATTGTACCTACTAAGGAAATGAAACTCATTATCAAAGGTAGGGATATGAAAAGAGGAAGAAGTCGAGCTACAAGAAAAATCCCCGCAGCAACCATAGTTGCTGCGTGTATAAGAGCCGAAATGGGAGTGGGTCCTTCCATAGCATCGGGTAACCATACGTGAAGAGGGAATTGTGCGGATTTAGCAACTGCACCAAGAAATAATAAAAAAGCACACAAAGTAATAAGTAATGAATTAATCCCATTATTAGGAATCCAGTTATTAGCTATTTTGAACAAATCCCGAAACTCTAAACTACCTGTTATCCAAAAAAAACCTAAAATTCCTAATAACAAACCAAAGTCCCCTACACGATTAGTTACAAAAGCTTTTTGACAAGCACTCGCTGCAATTGGTCGTGTAAACCAAAAGCCTATCAATAAATAGGAACACATTCCCACAAGTTCCCAAAAAAAATAAATTTGTATCAAATTGGAGCTAGTAACCAATCCCAACATGGAAGTAGTAAAAAAACTTATATAAATGAAAAATCTTAAATATCCCTCATCGTGAGACATATAATCGTCACTATAAATAAGAACCAAGATTCCTACAGTAGTAATTAGTATTAACATAATGGAAGTAAGGGGGTCGATCAAGTATCCAAATTCTAAGGAAAAATCATTATTGATGGTCCAAGACCATAGATATTGATAGATAGAACTCCCTTTTATTTGTTGAATAGACAGGTGAACTGAGAATACCAGAGCTATACTTAAGAGTAAAACACTAGGAAAAGCCCATATGCGACGAAGATTTTTTGTTGCTGTCGGAATAAGAAAAAGCCCAAACCCCATTGACATAATAACTGGAAGTGGGAGAAGAGGGATTACCCAGGCATATTGATATGTATGTTCCATAAGAAAAGAAATAGCAATTTTTAGTTGAAATTTAAAGTTCTTTTTTTCTATAAAATTGTTTCCGATTCACCAAACCTATTCTTATTTCTTTCTGAAGGAATTAAAAAAACAAAATAAGAATAAGAAAAAATATTGGAATTCTGATTTTTTCTAAATTTGTTTCATTGAAATATTCAAAAATTCAGGATGGGTTTAGTTGCTTAAATTCAAAAAGTTAATCAAAGAATTTCATTATTTAGTTATTAAATAAAAAAGATATTTATTAAAATACAAAAAAAGATTGAATCAGTTTACTTTCTATTCCTATTCTTTTTTTATTTCTTTCTGTTAAAATGAAATAGTTCTCTTATTTCGTAACTGATTGATTGAATTTCAACTCTAAATGACTAAAATTATCTAAATTTTAGAATGTCTTGTTTAAGAGATTTATTATTTTTTTATTTTGACTGGAATTCAATTCTTGAATATCTTCTCAACTTAATTAACTATTTGAATTTTACCCTCGTTTTATCCACCCATATTATATGAGGGCTTATCCCCCATACCTTAGATTTATATATGAAGTATATTTGATATATAAATTGGATTTAAAGAGAAAACCTTTGTATATAATATATCTTTGTATATATTGTATATTATTAAAACAAAGTAAAAAAATATATATGAAAAATATGCGAAAAACTCTTGTCTTATCCACATTAAACAAAATGAAGTAAAAAAAAAATTCAAATTTCATTATCTTTCAGTATCTAAGTATAAATACTAAGAAAAAACAGAAAGAAGGATTGATTTGCGACAATAGATGTCTTTCACATACAACTAGAAAAACCTAATTCCCCTTTTAAATGGCAGTTCCAAAAAAACGTACTTCGATGTCAAAAAAGCGTATTCGTAAAAATCTTTGGAAGAAAAAAACTTATTTTTCCATAGTGCAATCTTATTCCTTAGCAAAATCAAGATCATTTTTGAGTGGCAATGAGCATCCAAAACCAAAAGGTTTTTCTGGGTAACAAACAAATAATCAGGTTTTAGAATAATCTGAACTGAACGATCTCAAAGAAATTCCAATTATTTAAAATTATTTAATAATTATTTAAAATTTTTTAATATAGAACAGAAGTTTTGGTATATTGTGTCCTCAGTATTCTTTTTCCCTATCAAAGAACTTTTGATAATGGAATCCTCCTGTTTTTTATGAGGATTCCATTATCAAAAGTAGAATATTCTTACAATAGGATTTAGAATTTTTACCTATCTTATCCAAAATTTACAAATAAATTGGTTTAGGGCTGGTAAATGGTATTAATATTAATAAGAGCGTAAAGCCTTTGACTCTAGAAACTTTTAAAAATAAAAAAGTCTTTGTATTTAATGATGAAATTTGCATTTTCCTAAATTCTACGGATTTTTTCAATCTCGACGATTCGCGAGAAAATAACTATTATTCTTTTAATTGAACTATTATTTCAGGTTAGCCGCCATGGTGAAATTGGTAGACACGCTGCTCTTAGGAAGCAGTGCTCAAGCATCTCGGTTCGAGTCCGAGTGGCGGCATTCCCGAAAAAGAATACAATAGATTAGAAAATGGATTCAATTCGAAATTTCCAATTTTGTAATGGGACCTTCTCCTTATGCTATTTGCAACTTTAGAACATATACTAACTCATATCTCTTTCTCAACTATTTCAATTGTGATTACGATTCATTTGATAACCTTATTAGTTCATGAACTTAGGGGATTGCGTGATTCGTCAGAAAAAGGAATGATAGCTACTTTTTTCTCTATAACAGGATTCTTAGTTTCTCGTTGGGTTTCTTCGGGACATTTTCCATTAAGTAATTTATATGAGTCATTGATCTTCCTTTCGTGGGCTCTGTATATTCTTCATACTATTCCTAAGATACAGAACTCTAAAAATGATTTAAGCGCAATAACTACACCAAGTACTATTTTAACGCAAGGCTTTGCCACGTCAGGTCTTTTAACTGAAATGCATCAATCTACAATACTAGTACCTGCTCTCCAATCTCAGTGGTTAATGATGCATGTCAGTATGATGTTACTAAGCTATGCAACTCTTTTGTGCGGATCCTTATTATCCGCCGCTCTTCTAATCATTAGATTTCGAAAGAATTTTGATTTCTTTTCTAAAAAGAAAAAAAAAAAATTACTTAAAACATTTTTATTTAGTGAGATTGAATATTTCTCTACAAAAAGAAGTGCCTTAAAAAACACCCCTTTTCCTTCATTTCCAAATTATTACAAATATCAATTAACTGAGCGTTTGGATTCTTGGAGTTATCGTGTTATTAGTCTAGGGTTTACCCTTTTAACCATAGGTATTCTTTGTGGAGCAGTATGGGCTAATGAGGCGTGGGGATCCTATTGGAATTGGGATCCTAAGGAAACTTGGGCATTTATTACCTGGACCATATTTGCAATTTATTTACATAGTAGAACAAATCAAAATTGGAAGGGTACGAATTCTGCATTTATAGCTTCGATAGGATTTCTTATAATTTGGATCTGCTATTTTGGTATCAATCTTTTAGGAATAGGTTTACATAGTTATGGTTCATTTACATTACCATCTAAATGATTACAAAACATAAAACATTCATAAAATGAACATAAAATGAAGGGTTTTTACCATTTTTGTTTGATTTGAGAACCCCTTTGAACGTCTTTTCAAAGGGGTTCTCAAAAATTCGAAATAGATCTAATAGATCTAATTAGACTTTTTTACTTTTTTGGAATTTTTTGGTTTTTCCATTATGAAATATAGAGCGGACTAGTTAGAAAAAGAAAATCCTATTTAGGATAATAATTGGATAAGAGAGCCTCTACCCTGTCAACGGATAGCGAGAGAACAAAGTCTGGATAAATACCAATTCCTATTACTGGTAAAAAAATACAGATTAAAACAAAGAGTTCTCGTGGTCCAGAATCCACAAAATTTGCGTTTGGAACATAAAATAACTTGTATCCATAGAACATCTGGCGTAACATAGATAATAAATAAATAGGAGTTAATATCATTCCAATTGCCATTACAAAAGTAATTAGCATTTTTGGCATTAACAGAAATTTTGGACTAGTAATTAGTCCAAAAAATACTACTAATTCGGCAACAAAACCGCTCATTCCTGGTAAGGCAAGAGAAGCCATTGAAAAGCTACTAAACATAGTAAACATTTTTGGCATTGGTATAGATATCCCTCCCAGTTCTTCGAGATAAACAAGACGCATTCTATCACAAGCCGTTCCTGCCAAGAAAAATAGTGTAGCACCAATAAATCCATGGGATAATATTTGTAAAATAGCTCCATTTAGTCCAATGTTGGTTATGGAACCAATTCCTATAATTATGAAACCCATGTGAGATACGGAGGAGTAGGCTATTCTTTTTTTGAAATTTCGTTGACCAAGAGAAGTTGAAGCTGCATAGATTATTTGCACCGCTCCTATTATTACCAACCAAGGGGAAAATAGATAATGAGCATGAGGTAACAATTCCATATTGATTCGAATCAATCCGTATGCCCCCATCTTTAATAGGATTCCCGCTAAAAGCATACATGTACTGTAATGTGCTTCCCCGTGGGTATCTGGTAACCACGTATGTAGAGGTATAATCGGCAATTTAACAGCATAAGCAATAAAGAAGCCAAAATAAAGTAGTATTTCCAATGTTGCAGGGTATGATTGATTAATCAATTGTTCCAAGTCTAATCTTGGTTCGTTGGAACCATATAAGCCCATACCCAGAACTCCGATTAAGAAAAAAATGGAACCGCCTGCAGTATACAAAATAAACTTGGTAGCTGAATATAGACGCCTTTTCCCCCCCCACATGGCTAAAAGTAAGTAAACAGGAATTAATTCTAACTCCCACATGATAAAAAAAAGTAAAAGGTCTCGTGAAGAAAATAATCCTATTTGACCACTATACATTGCTAGCATCAGGAAATAGAATAATCGCGAATTCCGGGTAATTGGCCAAGCCGCTAAAGTAGCTAAAGTAGTGATAAATCCTGTCAATAAAATAGATCCTAATGAAAGTCCGTCGATTCCCAATCTCCAGTGGAAATCAAAAACATCTATCCATTTATAATCCTCCCTTAATTGGATTAGGGGATCCTCTAATTGGAAATGATAACAGAAAGCATAAGTCATTAGAAGGAATTCTAATAAACAAATAGATATAGTATACCACCTAACGATTTTGTTTCCTTTATGGGGTAAAAAGAAAATTAATGAACCTGCAAATATCGGCAAAACAACAAGTATTGTTAACCAAGGAAAATAACTCATTTTAAAGTAATAAAGACAAGATACGTTTTGACCAGAAAAGCCCATGCTCGATTATTTTGAGCACAGGCTTCTTCGGTAAAGAGGAATCAGATGATTCAAGTGGAGTTTTTTGTAACGTATCAATAAGATAGAGCCATGCTGCGAGTTGTTTCAGGCCCTAAATAAACGCGGACACTTAAAAAATCTGTTGGGCAGGCGGATTCGCATCTCTTACAACCCACACAATCTTCGGTTCTCGGCGCAGAAGCAATTTGCTTGGCTTTACATCCATCCCAAGGTATCATTTCTAATACATCTGTTGGACAAGCTCGTACACATTGAGTGCATCCTATACATGTATCATAAATTTTTACAGAATGTGACATTGGATCTAGAAATTTTCCTTTTCAACATAACAATTTTCGATCTGGCAAAAATGAAATTAGTACTATATAAGTTATATGTATTGTAGACACCAGACGAAGCAATGGTTTATCCAAACTTTAATAAATAATGCAATATATTTCTTAATCTGTTTGTGAGAAAGCGTGAAAAGAACCAAGAGACTTGAATTTAAGGCTTTAACAGTAACAGTCATAATTATACGAATTCTACATACTAATTCCAATTAGCCAATAAATTGGCTATTATCTTTGCAATATAAATTATTGCAATATTCAAATTGCAATATCAATGAATTGCAAAAATGCAAAATTCAATAAGTAAAAAAGAATACTCTGAAATAACCTACTTCAAAAATGGGTATTCTCAAATAAAAATAAGAAAAGAAGACTCGAATTTTATTAATCTTAATGTTCCATATTATTATTATTATATATGCGCGTTTATTTAGAGAATTCTATATCTAATTATTCAAAAAATTCGATTGATTGATACGAGTTGATTTCCTGTTACGATGGATAGAAGAAAGAATGGATAGTCCAATAGCTGCTTCAGCCGCCGCAAGGGCTATAACAAAAATTGCGAAAATGTCTCCTTTTAATTGGCGACTATCAAATAGAGCAGAAAATGTTACGAGATTTAGATTAATTGAATTCAGTATAAGTTCAAGACATATTAGAGCTCTAACCATGTTTCGGCTTGTAATCAACCCATAGATACCAATCGAAAATAAATAGACACTCAAAAAAAGTACATGCTCAAACATCATTAACTAACTCCTTATCAATCTCGATTCATTTCAATATGAGGACAAGAATTGAACCGATTCAATTAATTAGAATAGAACAATTACGCAACAAAAGAAAAAAGAAAGTATTTGTTGTGTTAACAGTAGATGGATTTTACTAAATCAAAATTGTTTTATTCTTTAGTTATTTTTTTAGATTTGAAATTCTAAGAATTTATTATTGTCTAGCCATAGTAATTGCACCTATTAAAGAAACTAGAAGAATTAGGGAAATAAGTTCAAACGGAAGATAAAAATCGGTTGCTAAATGAATTCCAATTTGTTGAACGTTATTTATGAGACCCTGTTCTACTATTTGGTTTGATCTTGTAGTCCAAAGAATTCCATACCATGACGTATCTGAGATAGTAGTCATTAGTGAAAAAGGAATAGTTATAGAAACGAGTGAAGTAAACCCATCTCCAATAGTCCAATAATTCTTATCTTTAGACCACTCTGAGCCATTTACAAACATTACAGCAAATATGATCAAGACATTTATGGCTCCCACATAAATAAGAAGTTGTGCGACAGCTACAAAGTAGGAATTCAATAAAAAATAGAATAAGGATATACAAACAAGAACTAATCCCAGCGAAAAGGCAGAATAAATTGGGTTGGTAAGTAATACTACTCCTAGACCCCCTAGTAGAAGAACAAATCCCCCAAATAGCACAAGAATCTCATGTATTGGTCCAGGTAAATCCATTATGGATAAAAAGAAATTAATAGTATAAAATTTTTCATGAATTGACTAAAACTAAAAGATTCAAGGAAAGAAAAAGAGATTAGGATATTTATATATAAATTGTATAGTTAGAAATCACATCACGAAAATCTACTCTCATTTTAAATCATGAATAATTTGTAATAAGCAGTAGTTATTCATTTTTCTTTATAGTTAGTAAAAAACTATTGGATTTTTCTAACAAAAAAATCCTAGTACCTAGTAATCAGTAATCGTTCTTGAATTCCAAGATTTTTCTTCGTCTATCTTACTTTGAGGAGAATTCCTAATTGTTTGAATTGTGTAATCTCCCATTATGGAGACTGGTAAACGACTCAAAGCAATTTGATTGTAATTCAATTCATGACGATCATAAGTAGAAAGTTCATATTCTTCAGTCATTGATAGACAGTTTGTCGGACAATATTCAACACAGTTACCACAAAATATACAAACTCCGAAATCAATACTATAATTAAGCAATTGTTTCTTTTTAATATCCTTTTCAAATCTCCAATCCACAAGGGGTAGATCTATTGGGCATACACGAACACATACTTCACAAGCAATACATTTATCAAATTCAAAGTGTATTCGCCCGCGGAAACGCTCTGATGTAATTGATTTTTCATAAGGGTAGTGAATCGTTACAGGTAAACGATTTGTGTGGGATAAGGTAATTATGAAACCTTGACCAATGTATCTTGCGGCACGTATTGTTTGTTGACCATAACTAATGAACCCAGTTATCATAGGGAGCATATTCTAAATATCTATGAAAAAGGTATGTTTCTTTCTCTTGTTTGAGAGATTTTGTGTTGAAGATATTCTTACTGTTATTGTATTATCTTATTTATAGTGAAACTAGTTGGGAAGAAGTTGTTAATAAGAGATTGCCCAGAGAAATAGGTAAAAGAAATTTCCATCCAAGATTTAATAACTGATCCATTCTCATCCGGGGTAAAGTCCATCTTATTGTGATAGAAATGAAGAGAAATAAAAAAGCTTTAGTTAATGTAATAAGGATACTCATTATCATTTCCAAAATTCCCACAATTTTATTCATTTGGAAAAATCCAAAAAAGGATATATAAGGAATAGAAAAATTCCACCCGCCCAAGTATAGAACAGTTACAAATAAAGAGGAAACTAATAAATTTAGGTAAGAAGCAAGATAAAATAAGCCATATTTAATACCGGAATATTCGGTTTGATAACCCGCTACTAATTCTTCCTCTGCTTCTGGTAAATCAAAGGGTAATCTTTCACATTCTGCTAAAGAAGAAATTAGAAAAACTAGAAAACCTATAGGCTGACGCCAAAGATTCCATCCAAAAAAACCATATTTTGACTGTGCTTCAACTATATCAACCGTACTTGAACTGTTAGATAATCATAGTCGATGATAACATCACAGTTCCCACCGCTATTCCAAAACCGTACATGAAACCTTAGCTTCATACAGCTCCTCTATGATCATAAAAAAAGGATTATTTCTTTTCGATCTTATCCCCCGGGCGTACATAGAATTAGGTAAGATAAAAAAAATTGATTGGAAAGTCCTAAATTAGACCAAAGCAATTCTGTCTGCTAAAATAATAATAAAGCGCTTCCGAATTGATCTTATCCTTTATATAATAAAATGACAGTTTTTTCTTGTTCAGTAATAACTTAATATTGGAATAAAACACTCGTTATAGCAATTAATAAATGAAAAGAATTGGATATTAGTTCAGGACGAATTCAATTCTGTATGAATATATATAAAAGAAAGAATAAATAAAGATCTTTTTTTTTTCTTGCATTACATATCTTTTGTCCTATTCTTCTTTCCCGGGGAAGGGGATACTTAAAAAGAAAAAAGAAATAAAGGGTTAATTCGTTCTTGATAGCTATTTCCTTAACAAGTGAATGGGAATATACTCTGGATCGGAATCCGAAGAAAGTACTACTTGATCATTTCCACCAATTTCAAGTCCTTATTATAATTCCTTTTATGAGGAAAAATGTCTAATGATTTTTTTTTCTCTCATTACTAATCCTTTATGTACTTTAGTGTTCCTAATCCCTCACTAACTTTTTATAGATTCTTTTATATGGATAAGTTCTAGTAATAACTTAAAATATTCTAGTAATGGAATTCCATATCGGGAATCCTTTATTCTTGCCCGCTTCAAGATATGATGACTAATCAAACAATCTCAATCTTGGGGTAAAGAGTTTACACTGCTTATGTTTACTTCAACTTTTTCTTGTACGTAGGAAATGAGATTTTTTATTTTTACTACAAATTAATAAGCTGTTTTGTTTCACTCATATAGCTATCTAGTTTAACTTACCGACCTGCATACAGAATAAGAAAAGGAAGATAAGTATTCAATGGATTTTCGAGGAAAAGCCCTTTTTTAACGAATCACACGTAGAGATATTGCTAGCACACAAAAAGTTAATGGTATTTCATAACTAATAGATTGAGCAGCTGCTCGTAAACCACCTGAAAAAGAATATTTATTATTTGAGCTATATCCGGCCATAAGAAGACCAATAGGAGCAATACTTGAAATGGCAATCCATAAAAAAACGCCAATACTAAGATCAGCTAAAACAAAATGATATCCAAAAGGGATAACTAAAAAACTTAATAAAACAGATATGACTGCTATCGAGGGTCCAATGCTAAATAAAGGAATTTCTCCTCGGGATGGGAGGATATCCTCTTTAAAAATCAGCTTAGTTCCATCCGCTATAGCTTGAAGCAGTCCTAGGGGGCCGGCATATTCAGGACCAATACGTTGTTGTATCGATGCGGATATTTCTCTTTCTAACCACACAATTACAAGTACTTCTATTGTGATTCCTAGTAGGAGGGTCAAAATAGGTAGAATCCATATCAGTCCATAGACTTCTTTTAATAATTCCGATTTCGAAAAAGAATTGATAGTTTCCACCTCTACCCTATCTATTATCATTTCAACGATCAACTTCCCCCATAATGATATCTATACTACCTAATATCGTCATGATATCAGCCAATTTCATTTTTTTAACTAGCTGAGGAAGAATTTGTAAATTAATAAAACCTGGTGGACGGATTTTCCATCTCCAGGGGAAAAGACTGTCATCTCCTACCAGATAAATTCCTAATTCGCCTTTTGGAGCTTCTACTCTTACATAAAGCTCTTGCTTTGATAATTCAAAATTTGGGGAAGGTTTTTTACCGAGAAATCTATATTCAAAATCATTCCATTCTGAATTCTTTGCTTTCTTAAAGCGTCGGGCTTCTAAATTCTCATAGGGGCCTCCAGGAATTTTCTCTATAGCTTGTTGAATAATTTTGATGGATTCCTTCATTTCACCAATTCGTACTAAATAGCGAGCTAAAGAATCTCCTTCTTTTTGCCATTGGACTTTCCAATCGAATTGATTGTAAGACTCATAAGGATCAATTTTACGAAGATCCCATTGTATTCCAGAAGCTCGTAACATTGGTCCCGATAAGCCCCAATTTACAGCTTCTTCTCCGCTAATAAAACCTACTCCTTCAACTCGTTCTAAAAAAATAGGATTCCGTGTAATAAGTTGTTGATATTCAACAACTCCTCGTAAAAAATAATCACAGAAATCTAAACATTTATCCATCCATCCATAAGGTAGATCGGCAGCTACTCCTCCGATGCGAAAGTAATTATGCATCATTCGCATACCTGTAGCAGCTTCAAATAGATCATATATCAATTCTCTCTCTCTAAAAATGTAGAAAAAAGGAGTCTGTGCGCCAAGATCCGCCATAAAAGGCCCAAGCCATAATAAGTGAGAAGCTATCCGGCTCAATTCTAACATAATTACCCGAATATAGCTGGCTCTTTGAGGTATTTGAATATTTTCTAAGAATTCTGGTGCATTTACTGTTATTGCTTCTGTAAACATAGTAGCTAAATAATCCCACCGTGTTACATAAGGCAAGTATTGTATAATAGTTCTGTTTTCTGCGATTTTTTCCATTCCTCTGTGTAAATAGCCTAATATGGGTTCACAATCAACAACATCTTCACCATCGAGAGTAACGATCAGTCGAAGAACACCATGCATTGAGGGGTGGTGAGGGCCCATATTGACTATCATTAGATCTTTTCTTGTAAACGGTAGACTCATATTCTTTTTTCTTCCTTAATTCATTATTCCATGAATTCCTCAAAACGAGGCTCATCAAAATGCAAAATCTAAGACTACTATAAGACTACTAATAAAATAAGAAAAAAAAATTTGAACGATTAAATTACTTCTCTCGAATATCCAACTGACTTATTAATTTCTTATAACGTACTCTATTTTTCTTTGCCAAATAAGCCAGCAAACGTTGACGTTTTCCCAAAAGTCTTCGTAGACCTCTTTCCGATGAAAAATCTTTTTTGTGTAATTCCAAATGTGAAGCAAGTCTCCGTATCTTATTGGTGAAACTGAATACTTGAAATTCAACAGAACCCCTGTTTTCTTGTTTTTCTTCTTTAACCATAAATCAAAAAATTTTTCTACCTCCTTTCTTTTTCATGTATTTTTCTGATCAGGAAAAATAAAAAATTATGTCAGTTATTTTGAAGTTATTCGAATCTCGTACACACAAAAATTGGCAATTATTCATCTACTGCTGGAATCTAGAATTTGGATTTATTTTATCGATGCAAATTGGATTTGGATAGAAGGGTACATTCTTTTATTTTAGATAGAAGAAACATTTCTTCTATCTAAAATAAAAGAATTTTGCTGATTTATTTATTGCTATATCCAATTTATAGAATTGATACACAATTTAATTGATATCATTTAGCAAAATGAAACACAGCATATGCATCCATCTTTCGGCTCGAGAATTTCACGGGAGAGAGATATAGTATAAGAAATAGGCTATTAAGTAACTCTAAATGAATTGTGGATACATCTGTATCCTTAACATACTGAAACGACTGCCATTATTCGTATCAAAGCAATAGCGATTCATAAAAGCTAAATCTTGTAATCAATGGTGGGCCAATAATGAATTTTTTTGCATATGTATTAAGACGCTTGGTCTGATTTCGAAATTGTCCAGAGTTTTTTATGTTGTTTTCATTACAAAATGATGGATATCCTTCCGTAACTTTCCAATTACGAGTACGAGAATTGAAAGACATGAAAATTCTCAATTCTCTACAGCGTCTAGGAGATAGATAGAATATTTTCAGGAACAAGAAAATCAGAAGAATCTTTTTCTCTATTCACTACCATTCCGCGTCTTCGACTTCTATTAGTTTCTTTTCT